TAGCTTGGAAGGCTAGGGGTTATAGTCGACGTCGATTCATCATTTTTAACGTCTCTAATTCAAAACCGAACATGAAACTTTGGTTTCATTCGGCTCCTTTATGGAAAATGGATATATTGCTAGATTTAAGATGTGAACCAACTTACAAAAAAATGATACCCATCTTACAAAAAATGATACCCATAACATCTATGTCAGCTTTTTGTTTGAATATATCCAATCCAATTCAAAACGACTCGCTTTCTAGATGATCCCTCTAGAAGAAGGCGATTCTAACAACCTTTCTAGTTACTTCGTTCTCTATTTCTATTTGAGAGGGTCCTAAGGAAAAGTATTTTATTTCCACCGAGCTAAAATAATATGTCGATGTCTCTAGTAAACTAAAGACATTATTTAATAGCTATTTTGCTTCAATTTATTCGATACAAATCAAAACAAAAATTGAAGATTTAGTTACGATTAGAAATTAGAAATCTACTTGTCTATCTTCATCCATGGATTCTTTATTCATACTCATTCAATTGGAAGTATGGATCCAATTTTAAAATTTTGTTTCACAATTTCATAATCCAAGTTTTTATTTTTTAATTTACTTTTGGATAAAAATGCCGAAAATTTATATTTTTCCTTGAATGTGTCATTGAAAGGTAAAGGATTTAATCCTTTTAATGAAATAAAGTTTTTGATCGGAATATGAATGAAACCGAAAGACCCCTTAACTATTAAGGGGGTTAATAGAACGAATCACACTTTTACCACTAAACTATACCCGCTACAATGCAATTATTATATATAAATGGATCTTTTGTCGAGGGGCTTCTGGATATGTGTAGACGGGCTTCTTATATATTATCTTATACTTAATACTTATATATATAATTATTAAATATAAATATATTATATTATTAATTAAATCTTATTAAATTGAATTCTTATATTCTTATTCTTATATATAATATAATAATCTTATCTTATATCTTATATATATTATAAAAGAAAGAAGTAGGTATATATATATCTTCTTATCTTATATATATAAATAATAATAATAAATAAATTATAATAAATAAATATAATTATAAGAAGAAAGAAGATAAGAAGATTTTACTTACATAGTACAGTGACCCGTTCAGGAATTCAATGAACCAAGCCCTTTCCTTTTAACTCAGTGGTAGAGTAATCCCATGGTAAGGCGTAAGCCCTCGGTTCAGATCCGATAGGGGACTTTGTATTTTTTTCAGTCGTAGTATTCATATGAAGAATAGCAATATTATTAAATTATTAATTATTATTAAATTTATTTTATTATATTTAATTTTTAATTAATTAATAGTAATAAAATAATTTTTAATTAATTAATAGTAATAAAAAACAACTGTATAATATTATTATCATCATCTAATAATAATCTAATGAGTTATGAGTTATAGTATATATATTAGTTATAGTTAGCACGAATAATGATAAGTCATCTGTTGAATCACCAACTATTCCTATTTTCAATTAGGCCAATGAAATCCATTGTAAAGATTAGAAATCAATAAAAGAAAAATAAGTGGACCTGACCCATTGAATCATGACTATATCCGCTATTCTGATATTCAAATTCAATAGAGATAAAATTGCAACAAGTTGACCCCCCTTTTTTTCTTTGGACTCCGCAAGAATTTGTCGATATTCCCAATTCAATCGTCTTGGTCCTAGATGTTCTATAGGAATAACTTGGCATTTCGTTCTTCCACAGAGAACCTTTTATTCTAAGTCACAAGATAAGAATCTAAGTCACAAGATAAGAAAATTTTTCACTATCTTTCTTTGATTACAGGATAAATATTAATTTCTTTATTATTAGAGACCAACGTCTTGTTATTATATTATATATCTATATCTATACTATATACTATATAATATTTCTATCTTTAGATTTATAGCTATCAGATCGCGACTTGATGTACCAAAAATTTCCATTTCGTTGTATCCAATTTGTTCCGACAATCATATGAAGAATGGATGCGAGATAAATACTCTCATTTCCGGTCTCCTATTTTTTTTATTGAATATTGTTATTGTATTGAGTATTGAAGTAAAAAAAAGGAAACTCTCTCTTTTCTAACAGAGAAATAGAAAAATATTAGTAATTTAGTATTAGTATACATAAAAATTAGAATCTAAAAAGAGTTTTTTTCTTAATCTCATGAAGAAGATCTAAGAATCCATTTAGTTGATGGAAGAAAGGGGGGGCAGGTCTGAAGATCAACCGGTAGTGGGCGAGGGGATTTCGTTTTCCGTTTACAGTTCTTTCAAAAAAAGAATCTATCCGCTTCATGAGTCATCAGAAGACAATTCATGATTCAGATGCTTAATAATAATAAGAAGGAATAATCAAACTTAATTCATGGATTTACCTGGATGGTCAATTTATGGGCCAATGCCAATAAAGGATTTTTATCTTCGAAACCCATTGGAAGGGGTAGTGCACGAGAAAAAAAAAATCATGCAG